ATATTTCACGATCAAGAATGTAGTACTCTTTCGATATTTCACGATCAAGAATGTAGTACTCTTTGTAGTAGCGATCCTTATATATCGTATTAACAATCGAAAGATGATCGAAAGAAAAAATCTCTATTTGACAGGGCTTCTTCCTATACCTATGAATTTCATTGGACCTAGCAATGATAGATTGGAAGACTCAAAAGATTCTTCCAATATCAATAGGTTGATTGTTCCGCTCCTGTATCTTCCAAAAGGAAAAAAGATCTCTGAGAGATCTTTCCTGGATCCGAAAGAGAATAATCGGGTTCTTCCGGAAGAAATCGAAGAATTTCTAGGGAATCCTACAAAAGACAATCGTTCTTTTTTCTCTGACCGATGGTCAGAACTTCATCTGGATTTAAATCCTACTGAGAGGTCCACTAGAGATCAGAAATTCTTTAAGAAAGAAGAAGATCTTTCTTTTGTTTTTTCTAGGCGATCAGAAAAGAAAGAAATAGTAAATATAGTCAAGATGATCATATATTTACAAAAGACTGTCTCAATTCATCCTATTGCATCCGATCCAGGATGTGATATGGTTCCGAAGGATGAACTTGACAGTTCCAATACGATTTCATTCTTGAACAAAAATCCACTTTTTGGTTTCTTTCATCTATTCCATGACCGGAACAGGGGGGAATACATGTTAGACCACGATTTTGAATCAGAAGAGAGATTTCAAGAAATGGCAGATCTATTCAATCTCTCAATAACCGAGCCTGATCTGGTGTATCATAAGAGATTTTCTTTTTCTATTGATTCTTTCGGATTGGATCAAAAACAATTCTTAAATGAGGTAAAAAACTCCAGGAATGAATCAAAAAAGAAATCTTTATTGGTTCTACCTCCCCTTTTTTATGAAGAGAATGAATCTTTTGATCGAAGGATCATAAAAAAATGTGTCCAGACCTGTTGCGGGAATGATTTGGAAGATCCAAAACAAAAAATAGTCGTATTTACCAGCAACAACATAATGGAGGCAGTCAATCAATATAGATTGATCCAAAATCTGATTCAAATCCAATATAGTACCTATGGATACATAAGAAATGTCTGGAATCGATTCAATCGCAACTTCGAATATGGAATTCAAAGGTATCAAATAGAAAATGAGACTCTGAATGATAGAACTAGAATGAAATACACGATCAACCAACATTTCTCAAATTTGAAAAAGAGTCAGACGAAATGGTTCGATCCTTTTCTTTTGATTTCTCGAACCGATAGATCTATGAATAGGGATCCTAATGCATATAGATACAAATGGTCCAATGGGAGCAAGAATTTCCAGGAAAATTTGGACCATTTTCTTTCTGAGCAGAATAGCCGTTTTCAAGTAGTGTTCGATCGATTACGTATTAATCAATATTCGATTCATTGGTCTGAGGTTATCGACAAAAAAGATTTGTCTAAGTCACTTTGTTTCTTTTTGTCCAAGTTTCTTCTCTTTTTGTCTAACTCACTTCCTGTTTTCTTTGTGAGTTTCGGGAGTAGCCCCGTTCATAGGTCCGAGATCCACATCTATGAATGGAAAGGTCCGAATGATCCACTGTGTAATCAGTTGTTAGAATCAATAGGTCTTCAAATCGTTCATTTGAAAAAAAGGAAAACCTTCTTATTGGATGACTATGATACTTCCCAAAAATCGAAATTATTGGGAGGAAGAATATCACCATTTTTGTTCAAGAAGATACAAAAGAGGATGATTGACTCATTCCATACTAGAAAGAATCGCAGGAAATCTTTTTATAACACGGATTCCTATTTCTCAATTATATCCCACGATCAAGACAATTGGTTGAATCCCGTGAAACCGTTTCATAGAAGTTCATTGATATCCTCTTTTTATAAAGCAAATCGACTTCGATTCTTGAATAATCGATATCTCTCCTCCTTCTCTTGTAACAAAATATTCTCTTTTTATGTGGAAAGGGCCTGTATTAAGAACCATGATTTTACGTATGGACAATTCCTCAATATCTTGTTCAGTCACAACAAAATCTTTTCTTTGTGCGGCGGTAAAAAAAAACATGCTTTTTTGGAGAGAGATACTATTTCACCAATCGAATTACAGGTATCTAACATATTGATACCTAACGATTTTCCGCAAAGTGGTGACGAAGGATATAACTTGTACAAATCTTTCCATTTTCCAATTCGATCCGATCCACTCGTTCGTAGAGCTATTTACTCGATCGCAGACATTTCTGGAACACCTCTAACAGAGGAAGAAAGAGTTCATTTTGAAAAAACTGATTGTCGACCTCTTTCAGATATGAATCTACCCGATTCAGAAGGGAAGAACTTGCATCAGTATCTCAATTTCAATTCAAACATGGGTTTGATTCACACTCCATATTTTGAGAAATATTTACCGTCCGAAAAGAGGAAAAAAGGTAGTCCTTGTCTAAAAAAATCCCTTGAGAAAGGGCAGATGTGTAGAACATTTCAAAGAGATAGTGCTTTTTCAACTCTCTCAAAATTGAATCGATTCCAACCATATATACCATGGTTCCTTACCTCGACAGGGCACAAATATCTAAAATTTATCTTTTTAGATACTTTTTCAGACCTAGTGCCGATACTAAGTAGCAGTAAAACATTTCAAAAATGTATATCCATTTTTCATGATATTATGCATGGATCAGATATATTATGGCGAATTCTTAAGAAAAAATTGTGTCTTTCACAATGGAATCTTATAAGTGAGATTTCGAGTAAGTGTTTACATAATCTTCTGTGTGAAGAAATTCTTCCTCGAAATAATGAGTCACCATTGACATCGACACATCTGAGATCGCTAAAGATTAGGGAGTTCCTCTATTCAATCCTTTTCCTTCTTCTTGTTACTGGATATATCATTCATACACATCTTCTCTTTGTTTCTCGATCCTATAGTGAGTTACAGACAGAGTTCGAACAGGTCAAATCTTTCATGATTCCATCATATATGATTGAGTTGCAAAAACTTCTGGATAGGTATCCTACATCGGAACTGAATTCTTTCTGGTTAAAGAATCTCTTTCTAGTTGCTCTGGAACAATTAGGAAATCTTCTAGAAGAAAGACGAGGTTCTGCTTCTGGCGGCAACATGCTATGGGGTAGTGGTCCCGCTTATGGGGTCAAATCCATACGTTCGAAGAAGAAAGATTTTAATCTCATGGATCTACTAAGTATTATACCAAATCCCATCAATCGAATCGCTTTTTCGAGAAATACGAGACATCTAAGTCATACAAGTAAAGCGCTCTATTCCTTGATAAGAAAAAGAAAAAACTTCAATAGTGATTGGATTGATGATAAAATAGAATCCTGGATCTCGAACAGTGATTTGATTGCTGATAAAGAAAGAGAATTCTTGGTTCAGTTCTCTACCTTAACGACAGAAAAAAGGATTGATCAAATTCTATTGAGTCTGACTCATAGTGATCATTTATCAAAGAATAACTCAGGTTATCAAATGATTGAACAACCGGGAACAATTTACTTACGATACTTAATTGACATTCATAAAAAAAATCTAATGAATTATGAGTTCAATACATCCTGCTTAGCAGAAAGACGGATATTCCTAGCTCATTATCAGACAATCACTTATTCACAAACCCCGTGTGGGGCTAGTAGTTTTGATTTCCCATCTTATGGGAAACCCTTTTCGCTCCGCTTAGCCCTACCCCCTGCTAGGGGTATTTTAGTGATAGGTTCGATAGGAACTGGAAGATCCTATTTGGTCAAATACCTAGCGACAAACTCTTATGTTCCTTTCATTACAGTATCTCTGAACAAGTTCCTGGATAACGATCCTAAGGGTTTTCCTATTGATGATAGTGAAGAGAACATCTTTGATGATAGAGAGGGTACCATTTACAGTCTTTTACCTAGTAACGATAGTCAGGATAGTTACTATAGTGACGATAGTGATGATAGTGACGATTTCGACCGTGACCTTGATAGGGAGCTGAAGTTTATAACTATGAAGGATGTGCTACCTAGGGATATGATTCCGGAAATAGACCGATTTTTTATCACCCTTCAATTCGAATTAGCAAAAGCAATGTCTCCTTGCATAATTTGGATTCCAAACATTCATGATCTGGATATGAATGAGTCGAATGACTTATCCCTCGGTTTATTAGTGAACTATCTCTCCAGGGATTGTGAAAGATGTTCCACTAGAAATATTCTTGTTATTGCTTCGACTCATATTCCCCAAAAAGTAGATCCCGCTCTAATCGCTCCGAATAAATTAAATACATGCATTAAAATACGAAGGCTTCTTATTCCACAACAACGAAAGCACTTTTTCACTCTTTCATATACTAGGGGATTTCACTTGGAAAAGGAAATGTTCCATACTAATGGATTCGGGTCCATAACTATGGGTTCCAATGTACGAGATCTTGTAGCACTTACCAATGAGGCCCTATCTCTTAGTATTCTACAAAAGAAATCTATGATAGACACGAATATAATTAGATCTGCTCTTCATAGACAAACGTGGGATTTGCGATCTCAGATAAGATCGGTTCAGGATCATGGGATCCTTTTCTATCAGGTAGGACGGGCTTTTTCACAAAATGTACTTCTAAGTAATGGCTCCATAGATCCTATATCTATCTATATGAAGAAGAAATCATGTAACGAGGGGGATTCTTATTTGTACAAATGGTACTTCGAACTTGGAACAAGCATGAAGAGATTAACGATACTTCTTTATCTTTTGAGTTGTTCTGCCGGATCGGTCGCTCAAGATCTTTGGTCTATACCGGGACCTAATGAAAAAAATGGGATAACTTCTTATAGACTCGTTGAGAATGATTCTGATCTAGTTCATGGCCTATTAGAAGTAGAAGGCGCTCTGGTGGGATCCTCACGGACAGAAAAAGATTGCAGTCAGTTTGATAATGATCGAGTTACATTGCTTCTTCGGCCCGAACCAAGGAATCCCTTAACTATGATTCAAAATG